TCGATCGTAGGGATCAATTTCTAGTCGCATAGCTTCATAATAATTCTGTAAAGCTTCTGCATAATTTCCTTCGGATTGAGCTGACATCCGTTACGGTCGTCATTCGATTAAAAGAATCTCCGTTCCAGAACCGTACGTGAGATTTTCATCTCATACGGCTCCTCCTTTATATGCATAATGAGAATATTCAACCGTTTTTGATTCCATGTATCGATTATTCTCATTATGAATTGAGCGGGGCTAGTGTTTTTGCACGAAATTTCTAGCCAACCTTCCTGCGCGGGAGCTTTTGTTAACATCAAACGTGTTGGTACTAGATAGAAATGGTAACTCCAACAATTTCTTTGTCCTCAACGCCCCCTAATTTACAGGAATTAGTCACTTCAACAGTCTTTGATGGTTATATGGGTATCCAAGGTACGAACGAGATGGATATTTGTTGTCCCAACCATTCTTTTAAGTCCCAATCCAGATAAGGAAGGGAGGTCAGTCATTTTTAACAAAGCTTTCGTCTTGTTGATTTCTAGGTGTAGTGCTTTTCCCCTATGCTGCCTATTAGGACTAGTAGAGTGGGATTGACCTGTAATACAGAACCGATAGGTGTAACCTTTCGCTCAATACTAAAATGGAAGCATATGAGGCTGCATTAATCGGGGATACACGACAGAAGGAATTGTTCTCTTTCTAAACTTCACCTTCAATAAGCGTAGATTTTTTCAATAATATATCAAAATAATAATATTTTTTCTTTCTATCCCGAATTTTTTGTCTTTCTTTTCTTATAAGACTGGGGAAAAAAAAGAATCAAATCACACCATCTCTGTAATAGGTAAATGCCTCCTTTTCGCCTGAAGTTGTTGGAATTATTCGTAATAAAATATTGGCCACAACTGAAAAGGTCTTATCAATAAAATTTCCATTTATCCGTGATCTAGGCATAGGTAACCAATCCATTCTAAAATTCTTTTCATTCTCCCTAGGGGGAAAATGATCCTACAAAGAAAGGAATTGTACAATACGAAATAGCATAAAAAAGATTCATAAAAAAAAAAAAAAGAAATTCAATACAATATTTATATAAAAAAATGTAAAGATACGAGCCCTCTACTACTACTCATATTCAAAGACTCAAATTGCTCCTTTTTGTTTTGCAGGAATCAAAAAAAAGATTTGAATACGATTCGAATTCATCCAATCCAAATGTAGTATACCAATGGGCGAACTAGTCTTATTTAATCGAAGCTGAAGAATCAAAGAATTTTTCTTCTAGATTCGGGCGAAATTGATTGAATTTTGATCCAAAGAGGGAGGGAAAAAGAATCGAATAATTATTTATTCTATGATATAAATAGAATAACCGTCTATTTTGTTTGTGTTATGCGCATAGTCAGTAGACACTATACAATCAAATAGCCCCACCCAGGATGAGTCATTTGTAAGAGATCTATGAACTAATCGATTTTTTGGCGAAAACTTGAATTTAAAGGAATTTTATAATTTTTATGGAATCGTCATCGAAAGGTATCCATTAATCATAGTCTAAAAAACATAAACCCACCAATCCGTTGATTCCTTCCAATTCATTGATTTAATCCCGTATAAATATCATATCAGAAAAGGGCGGGAACATCACCTTCGCAAATATTAACAATCTATCTTTTACTTTAGCCTTTCACAAGAAAAAACTTTTTTATTTGAATTACCAAGCCTTGAATTTGGAATTGAAGTAAAGATCTTTATCAAAAATTGTATATTTTTTTAGTTAGAATTGGGTGGTTGGACCTTACCTAGCCAATCCAAACAAAAATATGAATAACTCGCTATTCATTCTGTTACTGGGTCATAATTGTTGTGTAGGAGAGGTGGCCGAGTGGTTCAAGGCGTAGCATTGGAACTGCTATGTAGACTTTTGTTTACCGAGGGTTCGAATCCCTCTCTTTCCGTACCTTCACCCAACTCACCAACATCGCTGACCATAACAAATCAACCCAGAGGTAGATCCTTCTTTCTATATATATTGATGATTGATATAGATAGATAGATTCTAGATATATATAGATTTTCGATTTCGAATTTAATTGCTGTGATATGTAAAATTATGGAATAAGGTCGACAAGAAATAAAAAGATCTCTGTCGATCTATGATACATGAATGGGAAAAATACGGATCAAACCCCTTACCTTAATCTTAAATCAATTTAGTTTGGCGAAAGGGGGCTAATTTTTCCGAAACCTTTTCTAAACCTTTTTCTTTAAGGTAGGCTTAAGTCTGACGGGAATAATATTCTACGACTAGCAATTCATTTATTTTCAAACCGACCCACTTATTATCTATTATTTGATTGACTACTCCTTTATATGGGAATGGGTGAAGAGTCAAATGTTTTGGCAATTCCTCGCTGTGGGATGAATCTAGATAATTTTGAACAAGAGCTTTGGATTTTTGCTTATCCCTCGCCATAACAGTATCATTGGGTTTGCAACGATAACTTGGTATATCTACCATACGACCATTAACTAAAATATGTCTATGATTAACTAATTGGCGGGCTCCAGGAATAGTCGGAGCCATACCCAACCGAAAAAGGATGTTGTCCAAACGCATTTCAAGTAATTGGAGTAAAACCTGACCTGTTGACCCTTTGGCTTTTCTAGCGATACGAAAGTATTTAAGTAATTGTCGTTCTGTAATACCATAATGAAAACGTAATTTTTGTTTTTCTTCTAGACGAATACGATATTGAGATCTTTTCCCGGAACGTGATGGGTTTCTAAGATCTCTAGGCTTTTTATTAGTTAGTCCTGGTAAAACCCCCAGACGTCGTATTTTTTTGAAACGAGGCCCTCGGTAACGCGACATAAAGACTCCTTATTTATTGTTATTGATATTTCATTTTTTTTAACGAAATTAAAACTGAACTAAATTTTAAATGAAGCGAAATCCCCTGAAGTATTCTATTAATTGTACTCGAACGAATAATGGCACTAGAAGGAATAGTGAGATGAAAGATGTACGTATCCGAAGTTCCTCCTTGTTTTTGTATTAATATTCATTATTTTTTTGTTTGAAATGAAAGTTCATTTATGAATTTCATTTTCATATTTGAGTTTAGTATTTACATTTTTATAATTATTGGAATTGTATTTAATATAGTAATTATTAATATAGTAATTAATTATTAATTGAATTATTGTATATGTATAAATTATTGTTTGTATATATTTATTCTTATGTTTAGTGAATATTTCATTTTGAATTTTTGTTGTATATTTCTTTTTATTTCTTTAGATTCTATAGAATCTAAAGAAATATATAAATAGAAAAGATGGATTCAAAATTTTTTATTTACAATTTCTATATATATTTTATTTCATTAAATAAAAAAAAAAAGAATTCTATTTCTTTTCTAAAAATTAGATAATAAAAAAATCGAAAATTAAGAATAGAAAAAAGAATAGAAAATAGAATAATATATAGTATACAAAATATACCAACATATAAAAATAAGAAAAAGATCCTTTCCGGAATTGATTTGTTCTGCCGAGATTTCACTTTTTCATTGACGTTTTTTTGTAGTTGGAAGTTTCTATGACATAAAAAATCGTCGACCTTTTGAAAAAGGAAAGGTGTCTTTATTCTTTAATTTCAAAGAAACATTCTCAATCATATAAACAAATAGAACAAATAGAGAAAAGCCGGCTATCGGAGTCGAACCGATGACCATCGCATTACAAATGCGATGCTCTAACCTCTGAGCTAAGCGGGCTCACATAAAATAAACTTTACATGCATAATAATTCCATCAATTATATCTTAGCTATTAACTATCCATAAATCATCAAAAATATCGAATATAAATCGATTTCAAATCGATATTACAGTAAATTAAATAGAGTAAGTAATTAACTAGAGTATATAAATAAGATAAAGATTACTATACCGATCGATAATTTATATTGATTCCATTCCAATTCTAACAATTAAAATCATACATTTATCCTTTTTTTTCAAAAAAATTTGTAATTCGATTCTAATTTTAGATCGAATTATATTAGATATTCGATTCGATTTTGATTCGTTTTTCTAATCTTTTTAATATACATTTCTTTATAAAAAAAATCTTTATAAAAATTGGAATATATTCTTATAATATTTTAATATAATATTAAGAAATAGAATTTTTTCTATTCAATTTCAATTTTGAGTTCTAGCTATAACAATAGATTAAGTTAAAGATTTTTTATTTTTTTTTTTCTCTTTTTCTATCTTTTAGATATATTATAGAGGTCTACCTTAAGAAAAGCATAAAAAAAATGGAATAGGCCATAAATAAAGAAAAAAAATAAAAAAAATATAGAAAAGATGCAATTCAGATCAGAATAAGACATTCCTATGCTTTAATTTGGAAACTAAGACAAAGACCCGATCCTTTGAGTATTCCAACTTTCATGGGAAAATGAAAAGAAAGGTTCATATATATAGTGATAGATATACGTCTATATTGAATTGAAGATAAAAAAACGATAGAATTATTTCTGATTGGCCCATATCAAATATGAGCGCCCCCTAGAAATGAAAGAAAATAGGCAAAATCAAATAGGATGAAATGCCTGTCGGTATATGAATTTTTATATAATAATGAATTCAACAGTTCCAAACGAAAGGATAAAAAAGGGAAAGTAGGTCATACTGAGATCTTAAGCATAAAAGGGGGGATATGGCGAAATCGGTAGACGCTACGGACTTAATTGGTTTGAGCCTTAGTATGGAAACCTACTAAGTGAGAACTTTCAAATTCAGAGAAACCCTGGAATTAAAAAAAATGGGCAATCCTGAGCCAACTCCTTCTTTCCAAAAGGAAGAATAAAAAAGGGATAGGTGCAGAGACTCAATGGAAGCTGTTCTAACAAATGGAGTTAACGGTCTTGCGTTGTTATAAGAATTCTTCCATCGAAACTCCAAAAAGGATGAAGAATAAACCTATACGCATACATACGTA